TTATATATTTTTGTATATATATATTATTTATAATATTATTTATAGGAAGTGAAAACTCCGTTTTACGATTTGTTTTGTAGAGATTTAATTTCTCCTATCCATTTTTTATTCCTAGTTGCAAGTTAACACGACATAATAGATCGGTGACCGGACATTTAGAGAAAAGGGGGCGGGAGATTCTCAATCATGGAAAAATCGATAGAGAAAAAGCCGGCTATCGGAATCGAACCGATGACCATCGCATTACAAATGCGATGCTCTAACCTCTGAGCTAAGCGGGCTCGCCTAATAGAAATAATAAATAAAATTCTATTCTAGTAATAAAATGACTAATTAGAATTTTCAATTTATTACTTATTATTATTTTTATTATTTCTATTTTTTTTTTTTGAGCTTTTGTATTTTATTTCGATTATATTAATGAATTTCGATTATTGTAAATAATCGAAATTCAATGAATAATAAGGAAGTAAGCTAATACGTAAGATTTCCCATATTATTAATGAGAGTTTCAAATTTTTTATTATCGTTAAAAAGAATTCTTTTTAGAGCAGTTCTAACAAATTATGCTAATTACTAATTATAGGATTTATATAATTACAGAATTCTAAATTCTAGCTGATCGATCCTAAGAAAACGATAAGTATAAATATAAAGATACAATCCAAATTATACTGAGACATTCCTCCAGTTTCATTCGCAAAAGGAGTATATAAGACGAAAAAAAAAAGAAGAACGAATATCGACCGTTCTAGTATTCTAAATCTTGCTGTAAAAAAAAAGGGGGGGGGGGTACATTCATATATATGTGGGATCTACCTATCATATTGAATTGCAGATATATAAATGATAGAATCATTTCTGATTTAAATATGGTTCATCAAATACCATAGAGATGAAATAGAGATGAAATGGCGGAAAATGGTGAAAAAAAGCGGCATACACTTTTCGATATAGGAATCATTATCTAATGAATTCAACGGTTCCAAGATAAATAAAATAGGTGAATGGAATTACGACTAGATCCTAGTCTCAAAACAAAAGGGGATATGGCGAAATTGGTAGACGCTACGGACTTGATTGGATTGAGCCTTGGCATGGAAACCTGCTAAGTGATAACTTCCAAATTCAGGGAAACCCTGGAAAAAAAAGGGGGCAATCCTGAGCCAAATCTTGATTTTGAGAAATCAAGGGTTTAGGTTTAGTTTCTAAAATCAAACTAGAATAAAAAAAGATAGGTGCAGAGACTCAATGGAAGCTGTTCTAACGAATGGAGTTGACTACGTTGCGTTGATCGCTGGAATTCCTCTATGGAAATTAAAGAAAGGATGGCCCACATATATTTTATACATATACTTTATATATATATATACTGACATATCGATCGATTAATCATGACCCGAATCCATATTATATATTATATAAAATATATATGAAAAAGGAAGAGTTATTGTGAATCCATTCCAATCGAAGTTAAGGGAAGAATCGAATATTCAGTGATCAAATCATTCATTCCAAAGTCTAATAGATCTTTTGAAAAAGGATTCATAGGACGAGAATAAAGAGAGAGTCCCATTATACATGTCAATACCGACAACAATGAAATTTATAGTAAGAGGAAAATCCGTCGACCTTAGAAATCGTGAGGGTTCAAGTCCCTCTATCCCCAACGAAAAGCCCATTTTACTTACTAACAATGTTTTCTCCTCCTTTTTTTCATCAGCGGTTCAAATAAAATTCACTATGTTTCTCATTCACTATACTCTTTCACAAATTGATATGAACAAAGAAATCTTTGGATCTTGATCTTATCCCAAGATCCAAGTGTTTTGTATATCTACGATACCTCTACAAATGAACATATATGGGCATCTCCATTATTGAATCATTCACAATTCATATCATTATCTTTACCTTACCGAAGAAAGTATTTTTTTTAGATCTAAGAATAATAAATTCGGGGGCTGGGTATGATTTTTGAATACCATTTTCATCCCTTTAATTGACATAGATACAAGTACTCTACTAGTATGATGCACGGAAAATGGTCGGGATAGCTCAGTTGGTAGAGCAGAGGACTGAAAATCCTCGTGTCACCAGTTCAAATCTGGTTCCTGACACGCGAATAATGTATTGAGAATTATTCATACAAGCGGGATACATATTCGTTTTTTCTAATAGTATAGAGCATACGTGATATATATATATATCATGTATTCATCTAGGTATATAGATAGTGTATGAATATATACCTCCCCCTTTTGAGAGTGATAAAAAATAATATATGTATGGTAAAAAAAATGGGATTATGTTCCCCTTTCTTTTTGTTTCTTCTTTCTGTACTTTTTTTCACTCAAAAAACATGTTAAGTCTTCAATAAATAAGTTGGTTAAAAACTTAAAAGTCTAGAAGAGTTGAAGGATAGGAATAGACAAGATACATTTCGGACACAGCACAACAAAAATCCGATCCCTTTTCATTTCCTAATTTAATATTGAGT